ATTCCCAGAGAATTGGGGGGGTAGATAGGTCTTAATCAGCAACGGGAGATATTCATTTAAATATCTGTGTCTGTCCGAATCTCATTAACAACGAATCAAGTTACATATGTAACCGATGTTTTTTTGACCTTTTTAGGTATTTCGTGTTTGGCTCTAATGAATAATTGTAAATCTATGTAACGATTGGGATGGGGTAATTCATATATTTTAGTCACTTTATGCCAAGATTGCAGAAAGATTACTTAATTCCAGGTTAAAAAAAAAATACATATAAAATGAGGAAATGCTTAGTTTAACTTAATATGTAATATATATGTATTGTTATTATTCGATTTCGTTCTATTTCAGTGACAACGTTCAGTGACAACAGCCTTTCCATTTTTGTTAAAAAGAAATGTAATCCCTTAAATATTGAAATATTTAATTATAGAATATCCATAACATAGAATATCCATAACAGTGACAGTTGTTCAGTCTATCTGATAGATACGAAAAACCCCTACTCGTTCATCTGATTAATAAAATAAGAATCGAAAGAATAAGGACCTAAATCTTCTCTTATATCAGTCTTTTTTATCCATCTCACGAAAAAAAATTGGGTTTCTTGTTCAATCTATTTATCGGCTTTAAATCATTGATAATTCAATTCGAAAAGAAAGAGATATTTCTCTTTTTTTATGATGATCAAATGTAGTCTTTACTGTAAAACTTTATTCCAATAATGATGTCGAAATAGGAAACTTTTTCGATTATAAAAATTTGGAATGATTCCTTATGAGTTGAATCTTTGGTATTCAAAGAAGTCGCAGATGGGTCAATCTCTTCTATTGAGTCACTTGAAGATGCAGGGTTAAAAAGAATTCATTTATTCGTGTTATTTATGTTAGTTATGTTATTTCTATATTTCTGTTAGTTTGTTTTTTTTTTTTTTATAAAAAAGTTGCATTCATACAATAAAAGGTGGGGTCTTGCTAAGATTTCTTCAGAAAAATCTTTACCATCTATGTTCTATGTATAGAAGAAAAAAGGTATAGATTAATATGTCTATGTACCGACTGAACCAATGACTATTCATGATTCCATAATTGAATCAATTCCATACTGGCTCCAAATTAGAGGAATGTTATGGTAAAACTTCGTTTGAAACGATGTGGTAGAAAGCAACGTGCGACTTGAAGGACACGATCCGGTGTGGATTCTTATTCTTACATCCGCCATTTTATATAGGAATGAAGGTGCTCTTGGCCCGACATCGTTTGTTCTGTTCCACTAGAACCCCTCTTTTTGTTGGGTTGTAATGTAAATAGTACATGATGGAGCTCGAGTAGTAAAGTATTGATTCAGCTTTCAGGGGCAAGGATCTAGGGTTAATGCCAATCAATAAATTGGAACAACTTCGTAAGTATATCATCAATATAGAAATCGAAAGGATCCAATTCGGGCAAGTTTTCAATTCAAAAGGAAATTTTGTTGGAATTGATAAAACTCTTTCGATTCAAAGTGTATCACGGGGAATCAACCATTCGTATGATTCTTTGATAGAAAGAAATCACAAAAGGGGTATGTTGCTGCCATTTTGTTGGAAGGATTAAGAAGCACCGAAGTAATGTCTAAACCCAATGATTTAAAACAAAGAAAAAGGATCCCAGAACAAGGAAACGCCGTTTCCATTGTCTCAATAACTGGATCAGAATAAAGAATCCAAATCAAAATAGATGATTGTATTTTAAACGAGACAAACAAAAGGGGGGTTAAAGACCATTCAATAAATGAAATAAATTGCTTAAAGATTTGATTTTCTTTTGAGCTAGTTGAGAATTATCCAACTTGAGTTATGAGTACAAATGATTTTTTCTTTTTTTTTTTTAGGAAGAACGAAGAAAAAAATGAGTGAAATCCTAGTCTAATTGATTTTCTAATTGATTTTATCAACCCTTTTGCCATTCATTAGAATTCTATACATAGACAAAACCTCGAATCATTTTTTCTCGAGCCGTACGAGGAGAAAACTTCCTATACGTTTCTAGGGGGGGGGTCTTCTTCATTTACTTACATCTATCCCAATGAGCCGTCTATCGAATCGTTGCAATTGATGTTCGATCCCGAAGAGAAGGAAGAGATCTTCGGAAAGTGGGTTTTTATGATCCGATAAAGAATCAAAGTTGTTTAAATGTTCCTGCTATTCTATATTTCCTTGAAAAAGGCGCTCAGCCTACAGGAACTGTTCGGGATATTTTAAAGAAGGCGGAGGTTTTTAAGTAACTTTGCCCTAATCAAAGCCCTAATCAAACGAAATTAAATTAAAGAAATAAAAAAGGGGGCAGTGATTCATATAAAATTTTGTATAACTTTTCTATACTTTGTTTTTTATTTCCCCCCCTTTTTTGCACTCTATTCGTATCTATTTATCTCTATTCGTATCTATTTATCATTGCTTCTATAGAATCTAATATTTTATAACGACAAAACCCCAGTTGGTTGATCCTAGAAATGTAAAATT